AAGCAGTTTTTGTAATTGGCACGTGCTTTCTTAACCCGCCCATAAGAGCCATATTCTGGCTTTTATCTGGAGCGTATCCAACAAGAGCTTCCATTGAATGAATAATTGATCCGGATCCTAAAAACAACAAGGCTTTCGAATAAGCATGAGTAATCAAATGAAATAAAGCGGCTCGATAAGACCCCATACCTAGAGCTAACATCATATAACCCAATTGAGACATTGTAGAATAGGCTAAACTTTTCTTAATATCTTTTTGAGCAAGAGCTAAAGTGGCTCCTAATAATACTGTTATTATACCTATAAAAGATATTAGATTCATTATGTACGGTATCGCTATGAAAAGTGGAAGAAGACGAGCTACAAGAAAAACTCCCGCTGCTACCATAGTAGCGGCGTGGATAAGAGCCGAAATAGGAGTAGGCCCCTCCATGGCATCAGGTAACCATACATGAAGGGGAAATTGTGCGGATTTAGCAACTGCGCCGCCAAATAATAGAAAGGCACACAAAGTAACAAATAAAAAGTTAACCTCCTTATTATAAATCAAGTTATTGAATATTTCGAACAAATCCCGAAATTCGAAACTACCCGTTGTCCAATAAAGACCTAAGATTCCTAATAATAAACCAAAATCCCCTACACGATTAGTTACAAAGGCTTTTTGACAAGCACTTGCCGCACTAGGTCGTGTGACCCAAAACCCTATTAATAGATAAGAACACATCCCAACCAATTCCCAAAAAATATAAATTTGTATCAAATTCGAACTTGTAACTAATCCCAACATTGAAGTGTTGAAAAAACCCATATAAGCAAAAAATCTCAAATATCCTTGATCATGAGACATATAATTGTCGCTATAAAAAAGAACCAGAATTCCAACTGTGGTGATTAATATTGACATAATAGAAGTAAGCGGATCAATAAAGTGTCCGAACTCGAAAGAAAAATCATTATTGATGGTCCAAGACCATATGTATTGATAGATAGAACTCCTATTTATTTGCTGAATAGATAGATCGACCGAAAAAATCATAACTATATTTAACAAAAAAATACTAGGAAAAGCCCAAATACGGCGAAGATTTTTTGTTGCCGTTGGAAAAAGTAGAAGTCCCACTCCTATTAACATAGGAACTGGAAGCGGAACGAAAGGTATGATCCAAGAATATTGATATGTATGTTCCATAAAAATAATAATTTTTTGATTCTTAATTAATTGTTTCTGATTCACCGGTTCTTATCTCTTTTAAAAGAGATTACTAAAGTATTAAAAAAGCAACTGAAACTAAAATTGAATTTTCTATTCGTAGTTAGTTTGAACCTTTCTCAACTACTTCAAAAATTTTCAAAGTGAAAAATAACGAATTTTTTTATACTAAGTTTATACTAAGTAAGATTTTTAGGAAAACGTGGCAGCAAATTCCAATTTCCATTATTATTCCCTATTACAAAAATTTATGGACATATATCAAGACTAAAAAATTGGACAAAAAAAAGAAGTACTTTATTTTGATATCAATCATCGGATGTCCCATAACTTTGCCTAATAAAAAAAGAACTAGGTATTTTTGTTTGTTTATTCAGAATAATTAACGAGTTTCATTCGGGACTGATTGATTATGTTCTATTCTAATAAATGGCATTTAATAACCAATTACTAGAAAAGAAAAAGATTCAAGTTTTTTATTAGGTAGGTAAGGGTTCTTAAGCTTGTTCGATATGTATTTTTTATGTACAAATGGAACATCCCAAAAAGAGACAGAGATAGAAAGGTATCACAAATAACTCTATTGTATGGAATAGGAATTGAAAAAAAAAACGATTTGTTTTAAACAATAGATGTCTTTCACATCCAATTTTTGCAATGAATAACTTTTTATTTTTTGAATGGCAGTTCCAAAAAAACGTAGTTCTATATTAAAAAAACGTATTCGTAAAAATATTTGGAAAAAAGGGGGATATTGGGCAGCGCTGAAAGCTTTTTCGTTAGCGAAATCCCTTTCGACCGGGAATTCAAAAAGTTTTTTGTACGACAGATAATTAATAAAACGTTGGAATAATTGGAATCCGCATTCATCTGACTCCAAAAACGAGCCGATTTAGTTTCGAATTTAGATTCAATTTTTTAATATAGAATAGAAAAATAGAAGTAAAAAAAAAATAGAAATAGAAAAAGTAAGTAATAAATAATGATTTCCATTCCCTACTGTTTTGAACCGATGGATTTGGCTACTGAATTGGTACTTTTTTTTTATTTGAAAAAAAAAAAGAATAAAAAATTGAGAGTTTTGCCTTTATTTGTATTTGAATATGCTTTTCATTCCCGGGAAGGGGATTCTTAATTTCCCCATCACCCACCCACTTATAAATAAGACAATAATAAAGGTTTTGTTTTGTCTTTTCTTTTTTTTTTTTCTTTTCTATTTCTCCTTTTCTATTTCAATTTATGCTATTCTATAGCATAAATTGAAATAGCATAAATTGAAATCTTTAGACAAAAGCAATGAGTTGTTGAAACTAATTATTAATTATACTTTTTTTTAACTTTCTGAATCATCACTCCAAGTGAGAATGAGAAAAGCGTCTTTCGCCATTTTGCCGTATTTCGAATTTCTATACGAATAGTATGCAATTTATAAGTAATAAAAAAATCCTATGTTTGAAAGGGAGGATCAATCTAAAAATATCGATTTTTAGAATTCGGATTTAGAAATAAATTTTTGAAGTAGGACAATAGAAATCGAAATTCTTTTATATAATATGTAATATGTATAGCTCAATACCTAATTGGTTTGATAAACCCTAAGACAAATTCATACTGAAAAAAAAACCTAACGATTATCACAAGACAAAAGTTATGCAAATTAAATAAATTTTTTTGAATTATTGGATATTATGCTTAAATTGTGATCGTGATCCATAAAAAAGAAAAAGAATATGTTATTGTTAAGTTAAATAAAACTGAAACCTTAAATAACTAAATAAAACGATAAAAAAGAGATTGTTTCAATCTCTATTGAAACGAGTTTTTATTCATCAATTGAATGCGTCCTAAAAATAAAAAGTATTTCATTGAAACTTTCTCTTTCACTTTCAATCTCGACGATTAAATAAAAATAAGTTATTATTATTTCTAGCAAGCCGCTATGGTGAAATCGGTAGACACGCTGCTCTTAGGAAGCAGTGCTAGAGCATCTCGGTTCGAATCCGAGTGGCGGCATAACATCTTCTAAAAGATATATAAAAGCCCTATAATGAATTGAATTTCCGATTTCCATTCCGTATACTCGAGAGACTTTCACTTTTTACTTTTAATTTCATTTTTTATTTATGATATTTTCAACTTTAGAACATATATTAACTCATATATCATTTTCGGTCATTTCAATTGGAATTACAATTCATTTAATAACCTTATTAGTCGATGAAATCGTAGGACTATATGATTCATCAGAAAAGGGGATGATAGCTACCCTTTTCTGTCTAACAGGATTATTAGTAATTCGTTGGATTTATTCGGGGCATTTCCCATTAAGTGATTTATATGAATCATTAATCTTTCTGTCATGGAGTTTCTCCATTATTCATAGGATTTTAAAACATAAAAATCATTTAAGCGCAATAACCGCGCCAAGTGCTATTTTTACCCAAGGCTTTGCAACTTCGTGTTTGTTAACCAAAATGCATCAATCCGGAATATTAGTGCCCGCTTTACAAGTTCAGTGGTTAATGATGCACGTAAGTATGATGGTATTCGGCTATGCAGCTCTTTTATGCGGATCATTATTATCCACAGCTCTTCTAGTCATTACATTTCGAAAAGTGATAAGGATTTTTGGTAAAAGCAATAAATTATTAAATGGAACGGTAACTGAGTCATTTTCCTTCGGTGAAATACAATACATGAATGCAAAAACCAATGTTTTACTAAATACTTATTTTTTTTCTGCTAGAAATTATTACAGGTATCAATTGATTCAACAATTGGATCATTGGAGTTATCATATTATTAGTCTAGGATTTATCTTTTTAACCATTGGTATTCTTTCAGGCGCAGTATGGGCTAATGAGGCATGGGGATCATATTGGAATTGGGATCCAAAGGAAACTTGGGCGTTTATTACTTGGACTATATTCGGGATTTATTTCCATACTCGAACAAATAAAAAATCGGAAGGTTTTAATTCCGCAATTGTGGCTTCTATGGGCTTTGTTATAATTTGGATATGTTATTTCGGGGTCAATCTATTAGGAATAGGGTTACATAGTTATGGTTCATTTAATTAACAATTCACATCGAATTGAATTGCAAATTGAAGAAAAGAAAGGGCCCGATGAAGACAAACATAGGACAGCGCATATATATAAACGAAACAGAGTGGAAACCACCGAGAACCTTTTGAATCACTCCACTACTCGATTCAAAAGGTTCTCACAAACGCCAAAGGGGTTTGGTTACAATTCAAATTTCTTTTTTCTTTTTTTATTCATGAAAATTCTCTATAAAAAAATTAGATAGAATAGCTTCGACCTTGTCCACTGATAGTGACAGAACGAAATCCGGATAAATACCAATACCAAGTACGGGTAGAAGAATAGAGATCAAAACAAATAATTCCCGTGGTCCAGAATCAAAAAAATAAGAGTTTACGCCATTAAATAGCTTGTACCCATAAAACATTTGCCGTAACATAGATAATGAATAAATAGGAGTTAATATCATTCCAATTGCCATTACAAAAGTAATCAGTATTTTTGCTATTAAAAAATATTTTTGGCTAGTAATTATTCCAAAAAAGACTATCAATTCCGCAACAAAACCACTCATGCCCGGTAATGCAAGGGAAGCCATTGATAAGATACTAAATAGCGTGAATATCTTTGGAATTGGTATAGCCAGTCCGCCCATTTCGTCGAGATAACCATGACGTATTCTATCATAACTCGTTCCTGCTAAGAAAAAAAGTGCAGCGCTAATAAACCCATGAGAAATTATTTGTAAAATGGCTCCGCTGAGTCCTGTATCAGTTATCGAGCCAATTCCTATAATTATGAAACCCATATGAGATACAGAGGAATAGGCTATTCTTTTTTTTAAATTGCGTTGGCCAGGAGATGTTAAAGCTGCATAAATTATTTGCATTGTACCTACTATGATTAACCAGGGAGAAAATAGAGAATGAGCGTGCGGTAATAGTTCCATATTGATCCGAACCAAGCCATATGCTCCCATTTTTAATAAGATTCCGGCCAAAAGCATACAAGTACTGTAATGGGCCTCCCCATGGGTGTCTGGTAACCATGTATGTAAGGGTATAATCGGTGATTTGACAGCAAAAGCAATAAGAAATCCAATATAGAATAGTATTTCCAGTGCCACGGGATACGATCGATTAGCTAATATTTCCAAATTTAATGTTGGTTCATTGGAACCATATAAACCGATACCCAAAACTCCTATTAATAGAAAAACGGAACCTCCTGCAGTGTACAAAATAAACTTTGTAGCTGAATAAAGACGTTTCTTTCCACCCCATGCTGATAGAAGTAGATAAACAGGAATTAATTCTAATTCCCACATGATGAAAAAAAGTAAAAGGTCACGAGAAGCAAATGATCCTATTTGACCGCTATACATTGCTAACATCAGGAAATAGAATAATCGGGAATTCCGAGTAACTGGCCAAGCCGCTAACGTAGCTAAAGTGGTGATAAATCCCGTCAATAAAATGGGTCCTAGGGAAAGTCCATCTATTCCCAATCTCCAGTAAAAACCAAAAAAATTGATCCATTTATAATCCTCTGCGAGTTGTATTAATGGATCGTCCAATTCGAAATGATAACAGAAGGCATAGGTCGTTAGAAGGAGTTCTAGCACGCATATATATCTAGTATACCCCCTAGTCACCTTATTTCCTCTATGAGGGAGAAAGAAAATGAAAAAACCCGTGGCTATGGGAAAAACTACAATTATTGTTAACCAAGGAAAAAAGTTCGTGGTAAAGGCAAGATACACTCGAACCAGACAAAGCCGTGCTCGAAAAATAGAATATATATTCTTCATTTTTTTTTTTATTTTTCGAGTACGGGTTTTTGTCGGTAATCAGTAAGTAAAAAAAATGTATTCAAAATAGATTCAAGTGGGGTTTTGGGGAACGTATCAATATCAATAAGCTAGACCCATGCTTCGAGTTGTTTCATGCCATAAATAAACTCGAACACTCAAGAAATCCGTTGGACAGGCGGATTCACATCTCTTACAACCAACACAATCCTCCGTTCTTGGAGCAGAGGCGATTTGTTTAGCTTTACATCCGTCCCAAGGTATCATTTCTAATACATCCGTGGGACATGCTCGGACACATTGAGTACACCCTATACATGTATCATAAATCTTTACTGAATGTGACATTGAATCTATCAATTTCTGAATTCATAAATTTTCGATCTAGTAATTTTGGAAATGAATCATATATTGAAACACCAGATCAATCAATGATTTACCAGAATTTTGGAATCAATCCATTTCTGGATCAACTGATAAGAGGGAACAAGGATACTTTGATTTTTTACGTTTTCGCCAATATGATCGAGGTTAGGACGTATTATAGATGCTAATTCGAATTGATGAATATTCTGATTTTGAAATACTATTTTATTTATTCAACAAAGTCGATTGATTGATACGAATCGATTTTCTGTTACGATAAATTGACGAAACAATAGCTGATCCGATAGCTGCTTCAGCGGCTGCAATAGCTATAACAAAAATTGAGAAAATATCTCCTTTTAATTGCCTACTATCAAAAAAATCGGAAAATGTTACAAAATTTATATTAACCGCATTTAGTATAAGTTCAAGACACATCAGGGCCCGGACAATATTTCGGCTCGTGATCAATCCATAGATACCAATAGAAAATAAATAAGCACTCAAAATAAGTACATGCTCGAGCATCATTGACCAACTCCGTACCAATTTCGATTCATTTCAATATGAACAATAAGTCAAGTGATTTGATTGCTTATAATCTAACAAGTATAGAACAAAAGAATATATTGCTAATAGATCGAATCAAAAAACTTCTATTTGATTTATACATGAAACAGTATTCAAATAGAATTGAAGGCAAATAGATGTGATAACACAGAAAAGTTGAATTTGGATTGCTGTTGCTAGTTATAAAGATTTTTTACTGACGAGCTACGGCAATTGCACCTATCAAAGCAACTAAAAGAATTATCGAAATGAGTTCAAATGGAAGAAAAAAGTCGGTTGATAAATGAATTCCAATTTGTTGACTATTACTTATCAAATCTTGCTCTATAATCTGGTTTGATCGTGTAGTCCAAATAATCCCGTACCACGACGTATCTAGAATAGTAGTGAGTAAGGACAAAAAAATACTTGTACAAACCAGAAAAGTAACTCCATCCCCAATAGTCCAAAGATTCAAATGAAAATCGTTGGAATAGTCTGAACCATTCATGAACATTACAGCAAATATGATTAAAACATTTACAGCTCCTACATAAATAAGGAGCTGTGCAGCAGCTACAAAAGGCGAATTTGATAGAATATAGAATAAGGATATACAAATAAGAACGAATCCCAATGAAAAGGCAGAATAAATCGGGTTGGTAAGTAATACCACTCCCAGACCTCCTAATATAAGACCCGATCCTAGAAAAACTAAAAGAAAATCATGTATTGGTCCGGCCAAATCCATTATATTAAAATAAGAGATAAATAAATCGAAATGTTTTTTCATGACCTTATTGAACCGACCAGGCAATTTTTTTTTATGAGGCATTCCCGATTGAATTCAATTCAAATCTAATAGGTGTGAATTGATGTGGGTACAGTTATTGGATCAATTTCGTTCTTTTCTTTATTGGAAATGGCAGTTGGAAATTGAAAGTCTATATTTCGAAAAAATTGTGGATATATTAACAGACTTTCAATACAAATAAATTTGTACTTCTCATAATCCAATCTATAGTTGGGATTTGTACCAACAGAGAGAAAGACCTTATTCCTTTATACCAACACGGAACCCTAGTAATTTCCAATAATAAAGAGATTTACCCGTTTTTTCTTTGAGACGAATTCAAAACCGTTCGAATTGTAAAATCGTCAATTACTGACATCGGTAAACGACCTAAAGCAATTTGATTGTAATTCAATTCGTGACGGTCGTAAGTAGCAAGTTCATATTCTTCAGTCATTGATAAACAATTTGTTGGACAATACTCAACGCAGTTACCACAAAAAATACAAATTCCGAAATCAATACTGTAATTAAGCAATCGTTTCTTTCGAATATCAGTTTCCAATTTCCAATCAACAACAGGCAGATCTATAGGACATACACGAACACATACTTCACAAGCAATACATTTATCAAATTCAAAATGGATTCGACCGCGGAAACGCTCCGATGTTATTAATTTTTCATAAGGATATTGAATAGTTACAGGGAAACGATTTGCTTGGGATAAGGTAATCATGAAACTTTGACCGATGTACCTTGCAGCTCGTACTGTTTGTTGACCATAATTCATGAACCCAGTTACCATAGGGAACATATCGGGAATACCTATGAATAAATTTTTTCTTTCTCTTGTTTGAGGTAAGCCGTGAATATAGTATATAGTATCCCTTTTTTTGTTTACAGTGAAAGGAGTTGGGAAGAGGTTGTTAATAACAGATTACCGAGAGAAATAGGTAAAAGAAATTTCCAGCCAAGATTTAATAATTGGTCCATTCTTAGTCTAGGTAAAGTCCATCTTGTTGTGATAGAAATGAACAAGAACAAATAAGTTTTAGCTAATGTAATAAAGATACCAATTGTCGTTCCAAAGATTCCATCCGCTTTATTTATTTCAAATACCTCAGGAACAAATATGTACGGAATTGAAAGATTCCAACCGCCCAAGAAAAGAACTGTTACAAATAATGAGGAAACTAATAAATTTAGATAGGAAGCAACGTAAAATAAACCGAATTTGATCCCCGAATATTCGGTTTGATAGCCTGCTACTAATTCTTCTTCTGCTTCTGGTAAATCAAAAGGTAATCTTTCGCATTCTGCTAGGGAAGAAATTAGAAAAACGATAAACCCTATAGGTTGACGCCACAAATTCCACCCCCAAAAACCATATTTTGATTGCGCGCCGACTATATCAACTGTACTTGAACTATTAGATAATCGTAGTCGGTGATAACATTACTGTTCCCATCGCTATTACAAAACCGTACATGAGATTTTCACCTCATACGGCTCCTCAGGGCCACAAATAAATGTAAGGACCGGGCAAGTATTCGTTATCTTGATATGGTTATAGCATAGATAGACTCGTGGAAGGTCCCCAATTATACCGATGGAATTCTGTCTGCTATAAGAATAAATCAAAAAGCATTTCTGAATTGATCTCATCCTTCCACTTTTTTGGGGTGAGTAATAACTTAATAAATCCTTCAATAAAATACCCTTTGTAGAAATATCTATTGATATTTCGAGCCATCATTTTATTTTCGATTACGAAAAAAAAAATTAGACATTACATTAGTTCATGAATCATGACACAATTTTTATTTCTATGAAGATAGGAAAGAAATAAGAAAAAAATCGCTTTTCTTTTTATTGTAATTTTCTTTTTTTTTCTATTTTTTTTGTTCCTCTTCTTCTTTCTGAGAAAAACTGAGAAAAAGGGGGCCTCAAAAAAGTAAAGGATTATTTCGTTCCTGATAGTAATTTCTTTAATTGGGGGATAGGAGCATACTCTGAATCGGAATTGTGGGGAGTACTGCCTGATCATTTCTACCAACTTAAAGCCCCAATTAGTATTCTTTTTATGTTATGCAGACATATCTTTTTCGTTAATTTACATAATCTCCATTACTAATTTTTTGTGTGTATTTTAGTGTTCCTTATTATCCACCCATTTTTTTTTTTCAATCCCCCGTTCGTTAATATATGTATTGTAATACATTCAAACATATAGTGAAAACTCCATACGGTTGACTTTTGAGCCCGCTTCAAGCTAGGATGACCAATCAACTAATCTTGGGGTAAAGGGCATCTTCCACTTTTGTTTCCTTTCACTTAACTCTTGTACATAGGAAATGAGACTCAATCTGTTTTTACTGCGAATTTAGAAGTTGTTTTCTTTCACTCATATATAACTATCTAATTTTTTTATTAACCTAAAGAATAAATAAATGAATAAAAAAAAAATGCGGATATCCATTAAATTTTTTTTTTTTTCTATTTTTTCTAGAAGGAAAAGAAAAGCTTATATTTTAGCGAATCGCACGTAGAGATATTGATAAAACACATAAAGTTAATGGTATTTCATAACTAATCGATTGAGCAGCAGCTCGCAGACCACCTAAAAACGAATATTTATTATTTGATCCATATCCTGACATAAGAAGTCCAATAGGAGCAATACTTGAAACGGCAATCCATAAAAAAATACCAATATTGAGATCAGCTAAAACAAGGTGATAACTAAAAGGAATTACTGAATAACTTAGTAGAATTGATATGACTGCTATAGATGGTCCAATACTGAAGAAACGAGTATTTCCTCTAGCTGGAAGAAGATTCTCTTTGAAAAGTAGTTTTGTTCCATCTGCTAAAGCTTGAAGAATTCCGAAAGGGCTGGCGTATTCAGGGCCAATACGTTGTTGTATTCCTGCGGATATTTCTCTTTCTAACCACACAATTACTAGTACACCTATTGTGATTCCTAATACAAGAGTCAAAATAGGGGCAAACACCCGTATGGTCCCATAGAGCTCTTTTAAGGATTCCAATCGGGAAAAAGAATTAATATCTTGTACTTCTGTTGTATCAACTATCATTTCAACGATCAACTTCTCCCATAATGATATCTATACTACCTAGTATCGTCATAATATCCGCCAATTTCATTCTTTTAACTAACTGAGGAAGAATTTGCAAATTGATAAAACCCGGTGGGCGAATTTTCCATCGCCAAGGAAAACTACTTTGATCTCCTATCAGAAAAATTCCCAATTCTCCTTTTGGGGCTTCGACTCTCACATAAAGTTCTTGTTTCGGTAATTCAAAAGTAGGAGAGGGTTTTTTACTAATGAATCGATCTTCAAAATCATTCCATTCTGGATCGCTTTCTCTAGCAAAGCATCGGATTTCTAAATTCTCATAGGCCCCCCCCGGAATTCCTTCCAAAGCCTGTTGAATAATTTTTACGGATTCTGTCATTTCACCGATTCGGACTAAATAACGAGCCAATGAATCTCCTTCTTTTTGCCACTGGACTTCCCAATCAAATTCGTCGTAACACTCATAACGATCCACTTTACGAAGATCCCATTCTATTCCAGACGCTCGTAGCATTGGTCCTGATAAACCCCAATTTATTGCTTCTTCTCCACAAAAAATGCCTACTCCTTCAACTCGTTCTAAAAAGACAGGGTTTCGTGTAATAAGTTTTTGATATTCAACAACCCCCGTTAAAAAATAATCACAGAAATCCAAACATTTCTCTATCCAGCCATGGGGTAAATCGGCCGCTATCCCTCCGATACGAAAATAATTATGCATCATTCTCATACCGGTGGCAGCTTCGAATAGATCATATACTAATTCTCTTTCTCTGAAAATATAGAAGAAGGGAGTCTGTGCACCGATATCTGCCATAAAAGGGCCGAGCCATAACAGATGAGAGGCTATACGACTCAACTCCAACATAATTACTCTGATATAGCTGGCCCTTTTAGGTACTTGAATATTTCCCAACAGTTCTGGTCCATTTACAGTTATTGCTTCTGTGAACATAGTAGCTAAATAATCCCAACGTGTTACATAAGGCAGATATTGTATAATTGTTCGGTTTTCCGCAATTTTTTCCATCCCTCTGTGTAAATAACCCAATATCGGTTCACAGTCAATAACATCTTCGCCATCGAGAGTAACGATGAGACGAAGAACACCATGCATTGATGGGTGGTGAGGTCCCATATTTACTCTCATAAGGTCTTTTCCTGTAGCTAGTATACTCATAGGTTTTTCCTCGATTCATTCTTACATGAATTGTTGAAAACAAAAAGAAGTTATCAAGATTCAAAATCTAATAAATCAAATAATTCAAAATTCTTTTTTCAAATTAACGATTTTTTGACTCCCGGATATTCAACTGACTAATTAATTCTTTATAACGTACTCTATTTTTCTTTGACAAATAAGAAAGTAGCCGTTGGCGTTTTTCCAGAACTTTCCGTAAACCCCTCTGAGATAAATAGTCTTTTCTGTGCAATTCCAAATGGGAAGTAAGTCTTTGTATCTTATTAGTGAAACTTAATACTTGAAATTCAACAGACCCGCTGTTTTCTTTTTTTTTTTCTTGAAAAGTAACTGAGATGAATGAATTTTTTACCATAAAACGAAATCCTCTTTTCCCTTTCTTTTAATATGAAATTTACTGATCAGTAATAATAATGTTAGTCGTTTGAATTGAATATACACAATCATCTTAAAGCCGTTATGAACTTCCGATAAAATCAATCAACAATCAATCCCATTTTCAATTTGATTAGGGGTAAAAAAGGATGGTATATTTCTTCAAAAGAGAAAAAGCGAGACCTAAAAAAAAAAAATTCTGTTAAGTCATTTATGGATCTAACCAATCCGTATGTCCTTAAAGTGGTATCCTGTATCATAATGGAATGTAAGACAAGGCATGTGTCCATCTCTTTGTTTTCATATACCTGGTATGGTACGTATGGTACGCGATCGATAAGAAAAACGTACTAGTAACAAATTTGCAATCGTGGATACATATGTATCCTTATCATACTGAAACGACTGCCATTATTGGTATTAAACCAATAGCGATTCATACAAACTAAATCTTCTAATCGATAGTTGGGCCAAAGAAAGAACTTTAATTTAATTAGTTTCTTTTTCTCTCTAGCAAGATCTTTGCTTTTATCCAAAACGTGACCCCCTTTTTTTACGTTATTACAAAATACGGAATTTCTCTGAATACCATTTTGATTCTTCCAATTGAAACAAATCAGAGTTCTCAATTCTCTACGACGGTTAGGGAATAAAATATTTTCAGGAACAGGCAAATCATAATTCTTTTTGTCTCTATTTCCGGTCATTCTTTGATGTCTTGCAATGGATTCATAATTTTTTTTTTTATGAACATCGCTTTTTTCTCGGTATCTTTTAGTAATTTGGCGCTTATTCTTATGAACCAATGAAATACCTACGATTTGATATATAAAAAACCGTCCATCGTTTTTTACAGACAGACGAAGCGGTTCGATAATAAATATTCCCCCTTTCACCAATTCTGTAAGAGTGAAATCCTTATGAATCATCAAAATATCCAGACCCATTTCTCCCCCTTGAATAGAGGATATAGCAATTTCTCTTGGATTTATCAGTCGAAGCAGGAGACAATAGATCTTGATATTATTTATTATTCTTTGATTTAAAAAAGAATCCCATCTCAACTGAAAATGCAAATACTTTTTTAGGAAGAAATAAAGTTCTGCTTCTGTGTTGTTCTTGTATTGTTTTTTCGTTCTACGTTTTTTGATGTCTGATCCCGAAGAATTTGCTTCAACATCTTTTTCTTGGTTTGAGAGAACTGACCCAAGACTTACTTGGTTTTGTGCATCTGATCGAGGATTCCCTTGGTCTGGGGGTTCTTTTTCTTCTTTACTTCTATTGTATAATTCAAGAGAGTTTTTTTGATTCGATGATATAAAAAGATCTTCCTTTTTCTTTCGAGTTATTTTTTTATTCCCATTTTCATTTCCATTAAAACTGAAAAGAAGTAATTTGATTGGTATGATCCACGGTTTTTTTTTATATGCATTAAAAAATAGCACTAATTCTCGGAAGAACCAAAGCTCCAGATTTGATATAGGACAACTTAGTATTGCTTTATTCATTCCCATCCAATCAAAAAAGAACTTTTTTTGATTGGGTGGTTTAATTTCTTCATCTTCATGAATTGTAAGATAAAAAAGAACTTTCTTATTAATTTCATCGATTATTTGATACTTATCAGCCCCAATCTTAGTATTTTGATTCCTGTTGGTACCAATATCAACCCAGACTTCGATATCAACCTTATTTCTAAGACAAAAATCGAGAATTCTCCAATCAAAATATTTTCTATCCAAAAATTTATCCATATCCATAATATCATCTTCTTCTAGATAATTATTAATAGGGATACCTCCCAACATATCAAATAATTTGCCTTCCCTTATGTTGGAATTAGAAAAGAGTTCTTCTTTATTATTTACTTGGAATAATGATTTATGAATATACGAGTCTTTCTTATCTTCATAATTAATAAATTTATATGATAAAAGATCATATCTATAGTGTTTTTTAAAATTATCTTTTTGATTCTGTAATGGATTCGCTTCAAAAAAATTTTGTTTGTGGGAATGAGTTAATCTATTTTTTTCATATGAATCCTTTTTGTTTAAATCTTTCTTTTGAGCCATACTGTGTTGATTGGCTCTATTTCGCCATTTTTGTGGTACTAATATAGGCCATCTTATCCGAGATAAATCGGATTGATATTGATAATGCCCCTTTAACCAGTTTTTCCATCGATTCATTTCAAAATTCCAAAAAGATTCATGTCTTAATTCGTAATGAAATATTCCTTGTTTTTTTAAATAATTTTTTATTTCCTTCTTAAGAAAAAGGGATGTTCCGTCATATTGAAAGACAAATCTTAAATTATAAAAGTGAATAAGTTGGGTTTGTGATAATTTGTAAAATACATATGCTTGTGATTGTGATAAAAAAGAGAAATCATAAGAAATCTTTGAATTCTTATTACTAACCTTAGAAAGTGATTTTTTTATAGTCGAAATAAAGTGAATTCCATTTTTACTTGTTTTATTAATTCTTTCCTGATTTGTTTCGTTATTGTGGATATTTTTCTCAATAATTTGGATTTTTT